GGGCGACGAGCAATGACAAGAAATGTGCGCCGCGGTGGAAAAATATGGGTACGTATATTTCCAGACAAACCAGTTACGGTAAGACCTACGGAAACACGTATGGGTTCGGGTAAAGGATCTCCCGAATATTGGGTAGCTGTCGTTAAACCAGGTAGAATACTTTATGAAATGGGCGGAGTAGCAGAAAATATAGCCAGAAAGGCTATTTCAATAGCGGCGTCCAAAATGCCTATACAAACTCAATTTATTATTTCGGGATAGGACCATCGAACCAAAGGAAAGAAGTCTTGGAGATAAAAAACAATTGCAGGTTTCTTTTTGACAAAAAATATATTTTTTTTACTTCGTCCTTTGCAGTAACATTGAAAGAACAGATTCAAAAATGATATGATTCAACCTCAAAGCCATTTGAATGTAGCGGATAACAGCGGGGCCCGAGAATTAATGTGTATTAGAATCATAGGAGCTAGTAATCGCCGATATGCTCATATTGGTGACATTATTGTTGCTGTGATCAAGGAATCATTACCAAACACACCTCTAGAAAGATCAGAAGTGATCAGAGCTGTAATTGTACGTACTTGTAAAGAACTTAAACGTGACAACGGTATGATAATACGATATGATGATAATGCTGCAGTTGTGATTGATCAAGAAGGAAATCCAAAAGGAACTCGAGTTTTTGGTGCGATTGCCCGAGAGTTGAGACAGTTAAATTTCACTAAAATAGTTTCATTAGCACCTGAGGTATTATAAGATGAGATCATACGTAATATAGTTCTATTATACATAGTATTTGGATGAACTAGATTCATTAGTGGATTAGGTTGTATCTGACGCATATCCCTTTATTAAAAAAAAAATAGCATGTTGATTATATCAAAAATGGGAGGCAACCCAAATTTTAGTTTATCATGGGTAGGGACACTATTGCTGACATAATAACCTCTATACGAAATGCTGACATGAATAGAAAGGGGACGATTCAAATAGCATCTACTAACATCACGGAAAACATTGTTAAAATACTTTTAAGAGAAGGTTTTATCAAAAACGTGAGGAAGCATCAGGAAAACAACAAATATTTTTTGGTTTTAACCCTACGACATAGAAGGAATCAGAAAGGACCCTATCGAACTATTTTAAATTTAAAACGTATCAGTAGACCTGGCCTAAGAATCTATTCGAACTATCAACGAATTCCTAAAATTTTAGGCGGGATGGGGATTGTAATTCTTTCTACTTCTCGAGGTATAATGACAGACCGAGAGGCTCGACTAGAAGGAATCGGCGGAGAAATTTTGTGTTATATATGGTAATCTTTCTGATATCCGAATTGGATCCGGAATTTCCTATTTGTCAAAAGAAAAAAGGGTGGATTGGTTGATATCATTCCTACTACATTAGGTAATACTTCTAGGTTTTTTACCTAGAATGAAAGAACAAAAAAATGGATTCATGAAGGTTTAATTAATGAATCACTTCTCCTTCTCAATGGTATGTATATTTGGGGTTTTTCGATAATGAAGATATAATTCTAGGTTATGTTTCATTAAGGAGCCGACGGAGTTTTACACGTATACTATGACGAGAGAGGGGCAAAATTGAAGTAAGTCATTATGATTCAATCAGAGGACCCATAATTTATAGATACCACAACAAGGATTCGAATGATTAGGTTGTTTTTTCAACTTCAGCATTCCCTTCATGGGGATACAATTTGGGGTTTAACATTTCAAGAAACTTATTTTCTTCCAATAAATAGAGTCAGAATTAAGTTAAGGAACGACAACTATGAAAATAAGGGCCTCCGTTCGTAAAATTTGTGAAAAATGTCGACTGATCCGTAGGAGGGGACGAATTATAGTAATTTGTTCTAATCCGAGACATAAACAAAGACAAGGATAATCTTTTGAAAAGGGGCTCTCTAACGTAAAGGACCCAATGAAAAAATAGGATCTGTTTTGACATGAAATGGATATATCCATATATCTCGAATTTCTATTTATGAGATGATAAAGTATGGCAAAATCTATACCAAGAGCTGGTTCACGTAGGAATGCCCGTAGTGGTTCACGTAAAAGTACACGTAGAATACCAAAGGGAGTTATTCATGTTCAAGCAAGTTTCAACAATACCATTGTGACTGTTACAGATGTACGGGGTCGGGTAATTTCTTGGTCCTCCGCCGGTACTTGTGGATTCAATGGTACAAGAAGGGGGACACCATTTGCTGCTCAAACCGCAGCAGGAAATGCTATTCGGACAGTAGTAGATCAAGGTATGCAACGAGCAGAAGTCATGATAAAAGGTCCTGGTCTCGGAAGAGATGCAGCATTACGAGCTATTCGTAGAAGTGGTATACTATTAAGTTTCGTACGTGATGTAACCCCTATGCCACATAATGGCTGTAGACCTCCTAAAAAAAGACGTGTGTAGAAATCAAAATGAAAGAGATTTCAAGAGAAATAAACGATTCAATGATCTGATCAAATAATAT